ATCAGATAATATAATCCCTTTTTTCTTCAGAAATACCTGCATGGGGAAATAAATAAGAATTTCTGCTATATCCCCGATTTCCCCGGGATTGTAGTTCAATTGGTCAGAGCACCGCCCTGTCAAGGCGGAAGTTGCGGGTTCGAGCCCCGTCAGTCCCGACCCATAAATATTTGATTCCCAAAGGGACTGGGATCTTTTTTTTTCAATTGCTCTCGATTCATATAATTCAATATGGAATAGAGTACCCTATGTTTTGGGGGAGCACGTACACAAATGAAATGAGTTTCTTGAACGACCCAAAATAAAAAAAAAACTTGCACTTCCCCATGGAATACTTTTCCAGATTAAACTATCTCTCTTTCTTAATCTAATGTTGTATAACCTAAATTAAATTACGAATTTTTCGTTGAAAATTCTATTATTTCATTCAAATTGCACACTGAACTCTTGATATATGTGTTACAGTATGAATAATGTGATAGAAAAAAAAATGAATCAAAGATCTTACCCAAGGGAATTTTTTTTTTAGGGTAACTTCGAAGAAAGAACAAACTGTAAATTAATGGAAAATTTGCTCTTTTCTACTGGAATTTCTCTTTTTCACACTTCTTTATCTTCTAAGAAAATTAGATCATTAGGGGTTTACTTCTTTATTTTTTCATTTCACTTTTTTTGTGGGGGTTAACTATTTTTAGGGTATTTCTAACTAATGGAAGTGGAGCAGTGATTAAATGATACTTTAGATAATACTACAAAAAGTAGGGTAGATTATAAAAAAGAACGATTAGAACAGAATGCTAAATAGAAAAATTATTGATTCGATCAGGAATCCAATTTTGGGTTAGGTATGAATAAAAGATCTTCCTATGGTATACTATTCAATTCTCGACGATGAATTGATTTGATAGTTCAGATATTGTTATTCATGATATTGCGATATCATCGAGAGGTAATTCATCCATTGAATTTCTAGGTGAAAGGTTTATCATCTCTATGGGATCAAATCCCGAGTTATTGCGAAGTAAAAAAACGATGAGATTATGGAAGTAAATATTCTTGCATTTATTGCTACTGCACTCTTCATTCTAGTTCCTACTGCTTTTCTCCTTATCATTTACGTAAAAACAGTAAGTCAAAATAATTAATTTTTTTTTGAATAAAACTTGACTTCTAATTTCTTTTCTTATCAATTGTTCAAGAAATAAAAAGAAGAAAAAGGTTTCAATTTGGTGTGAAATGAAAATGAGCAGACTCAAATTGGCAGTATTCCATGTGATCTGATAGTATGGTAGAAAGATTCATCTATTTCTTTCTACCATACTCTCTATTCGTCTTATTGTAGTGTATAAAGTTGTACTCTAGAATTTTTTTAATAAAAAAAGACTTAATGTAGATTAAATCAATTTACAATATTATCTTTCTATTTTATTTTTAACTTAACGTTTGAGTTGAACCATCATATGAAATGAGTCGATAAAGCATAATTTTTTTTATAAAAAAAAAACAAGTGGTAAATACGTAATATGTGACTCTCCCAAGGTAAGATCTTATTTTCCATAGTATCTCGTCAGACAACCACCTTTTTTATCGTAGAAAGTGTATATACATTTATACAAAATGACTTCTTCTTTGAACAGTAAAAAGGGAAACAAATAAAACGGCCCTTCTCATTATCTATCTATAATTTGGCATTCGTTGAAATATCAATTTTAGGACGAATTGGGTTGGAATCAATGTCCAATTATCTGTTTATCTGTATTTCTTTTCCTTGCAAAATACAAACATGGGAATCATTGAAATATCTCTTTGGTTATGATTGAAAAAGTCTTATTTATAGAAAAAATTCTTCCGCTAGAATTCAATCAATGGACAATGAAATTTTGAAAGGAAGATTTTTTAAATCCTTAAAAACGCTTTGCAAAATGATCTCTAAAACAATTGATACAGTTTGATTCCTCAAACTCAATTAGTTTGACCTCTAGAGTCCACTTCTTCCCCATACTACGAGTGAAAGGGAAAATGTAAAGACTACCATTAAAGCAGCCCAGGCGAGACTTACTATATCCATATGAATTATGTCCCCTATCTCTATAAATATGACGGAATTCTTCCATTATTGCTCACTAATAATAGTGGAATCAACAGCGCAGAGTCAAAAGGGAATTATGACCCATTAAACACTATTGATGAATCAATCCAATAAAAACATTCCATTAATTTCTTAAAAAGCAGTGACATCACACAAAAATGAATGTTACTAATCGAAATATAAAAAGAATGTAGGCCTGCTCTTTTTTTTTACCTTCATTAAGACATAAAAAGATAGACTACCATCTCTTTATTTTCATTTGATCTAATTCATCTCCCATTGTCTCTGGGAAAGAGTTGGGAGGTAGTCTTTCGGGACTTGCCTAACAGTAAAAAGTCCATTCCATTAGTAGTAGAAATATTTGTAGGAGAGTAGAATGGAGAAGTCTTGATAGACTTTTCATCACTAGAA